AATAAAGACGCTTACTGTCTGCTCTTGATTCAACACACTTCCACTGTAGTGTCCGAGTAGATACTGTTACTTTCTCTCGAACCATAGTATATTATTTGATCAAATCATTGAATTATTTATTTCTCTTGAAATCTCTTCAATGTTTATTTTTACACACGTCTTTTTTTAGGAGGCCTACAGCCATTATGTGGCATAGGAGTTACATCCCGTATAAAACTTAATAGTATACCACTTCTACGAATAGCTCTTAATGCCGCATCTCTTCCGAGACCCGGGCCTTTTATCATAACTTCTGCTCGTTGCATACCTTGATCCACTACTGTCCGAATAGCATTTCCTGCTGCGGTTTGAGCGGCAAATGGTGTACCCCTTCTTGTACCCTTGAATCCACAAGCCCCGGCAGAGGACCAAGAAATTACTCGACCCCGTACATCTGTAACAGTCACAATGGTATTGTTGAAACTTGCTTGAACATGAATAACTCCCTTGGGGATTCTACGTGTATTCTTACGTGAACCAATACGTCTATTTCTACGCGAACCAATTTTTGGTATAGGTTTTGCCATATTTTATCATCTCATAAATATAAGTCAGAGATATATGGATATATCCATTTCATGTCAAAACAGATCCTTATTCTTTTTTTTTTTTTTTTTTTTTTACTTAATTTATTTTATTTATTTATTTGTACATCTGTACATCGGGTCCTTTAGATTTCGAGAGTCTTTTTGTTTTAGAAAGATTATCCTTGTCTTTGTTTATGTCTCGGGTTAGAACAAATTACTATAATTCGTCCCCGCCTACGGATCAATCGACATTTTTCACAAATTTTACGAACGGAGGCCCTTATTTTCATATTTGTCATTCCTTTTTTTAATTCCGAATCTACTTATTGGAAGAAAATAAGTTTCTTGAAATTTTGAATTTCGAATTGTATCCTCACGAAAGAATGTTGAAATTGAAAAAACCGCCTAATCATTCAAGTCTTTGCTTTGGAGTCTCTAAATTATACGCCCTTTGGTTGAATCATAAGGACTTACCTCAATTTTTAGTCTATTTCCTGGTAGTATACGTATAAAACTACATGAAATCCTTTACGAAACAAAAACCAGAATAATTTTTTTGTTATCTAAACGAATCCGGAAGATACATACCATCGGTAAGTTGTTCAGTAATTAAACCCTCATGAATCCATTTTTGTTGTTTCATTCCAGGTAAAACCGCTTTGAAGTATCAACTAATGTAAGAGGGATAATATTATAAACTTGTCCTTTCTCTTTTTTCACAAATATGACCGTGTCGGCTATTAGAAAGATTACCATATATAACACAAAACTTCTCCGCCGATTCCTTCTAGTCGAGCCTTTCGGTCTGTCATTATACCTCGAGAAGTAGAAAGAATTACAACCCCCATTCCGCCTAAAATTCTAGGAATTCGTTGATAGTTAGAATATATTCGTAGACCGGGTCGACTGATCCGTTTTAAATTTAAAACAGTTCTATATGGTCCTTTCCTATTTCTTCTATGTCGTAGGGTTAAAACCAAAAAATATTTATTGCTTTCTTGATGTTTTCTCACGTTTTCAATAAAACCCTCTTGTAAAAGGATTTTAACAATATTTTCAGTGATGTTAGTAGATGGTATTCGAACTGTTCTTTTTTTATTCATGTCAGCATTTCGTATAGAGGTTATTATGTCAGCAATAGTGTCTTTACTCATGATAAACTAAGATTTTTGTTTCCCCCGAATTTTGATATAATCAACATGCTCTTTTTCTTTTTTTCTTAATTTTTTAATATTTATGAATTATTAAAGATATATACGTGATAGATAAACAATTTACTAATTAATTAAATAAATTTAATCAATTTCATTCAAATACTATATTAAGGTCTTCCCCTATAATACTTCAGGTGCTAATGAAACTATTTTAGTGAAATTTAACTGTCTTAATTCCCGGGCGATCGCGCCGAAAATTCGGGTTCCTTTTGGATTTCCTTCTTGATCAATAACAACCGCAGCGTTGTCATCATATCGTATTATCATACCGTTGTCGCGTTTGAGTTCTTTACAAGTACGTACAATGACAGCTCGGACCACTTCTGATCTTTCTAGAGGTGTATTTGGTACTGCTTCCTTGATTACAGCAACAATAATGTCACCAATATGAGCATATCGTCGATTACTAGCTCCTATGATTCGAATACACATCAATTCTCGGGCCCCGCTGTTATCCGCTACATTCAAATGGGTTTGAGGTTGAATCATATCATTTTTTTTTTATCGGTTTTTTCTTTTTCAATGCAAAGGTATAAATAAAAAAAAAAGAAATATTATTTGTTCAAAACAAAAAAAGAAACCTGCAATTGTTTTTTTTTCATCCCAAAAACCCCTTTCGTTTGTTTCTACATTCCTATCCAGAAAGAATGAATTGAGTTCGTATAGGCATTTTAGATGCCGCTATTGAAATAGCCCTTCTAGCTATATTTTCTGCTACTCCGCTCATTTCATAAAGTATTCTACCGGGTTTAACGACAGCTACCCAATATTCGGGAGATCCTTTCCCCGAACCCATACGTGTTTCTGTAGGTCTTACTGTAACAGGTTTGTCTGGAAATATGCGTACCCATATTTTTCCACCGCGGCGTGCATTTCGTGTCATTGCTCGCCGCCCTGCTTCTATTTGTCTAGATGTGATCCAAGCGGGTTCAAGCGCTTGAAGAGCATATCTACCGAAGCAAATACGATTACCTCGATAAGATATTCCTTTCATTCTTCCTCTGTGTTGTTTACGGAATCTGGTTCTTTTGGGGTTATAGTTGATGGTTGTTTAGCAATTCCATCCATCTCTACTACAGAACCGGACACGAGAGTTTCTTCTCATCCAGCTCCTCACGAATTAAACAATTTAAAATAATTAAACAAAAAAAAATACACGGTTAATAATATATGGAATCGTGGGATTCTTTGAAATTTGATCTAATCGATTATAAATTAGAAATTTTTTGTGGTTTAATATAAAATTTAACACGTATTCTATTTATAGATAATGTCGTTTTGGTAGAACGCTATAATGAATCTTTATTTTGTTTTTCCTTTTATTTCGAATCGACTAAAATTTAGAAATAAAAAAAAATTCGCGGGCGAATATTTACTCTTTCAACATTCAGTTGTAAGATTAGTCTATGACATGACCTCTCAGAATAAATGAATAGGTTTCTGGTTCGTTCCGCCATCCTACTCAATGAATCATTAGGATTCGTTTTCAATAGAATCTTATGCATTCACAGGTTCTGTCGTTCCCACCACTTCTCGATTAATGATTAGGTCTGAATTTTACAACGGAGCCTCCAATTAAATTTATTCTTGAGTCAACCTTCTCAGTCTTTATTGGCTCGGGGCTCTTGATTTTTTGTTCTATGCACGGATTTGTCTAATTATGGATCAATCAGTATTGATGCTTTATTACATTCCCTTTATATGAGATGACTCATAGACCTTACATATTGGAATTATATATCATTAATATTCTTTTTCTATCTTTCTCTCACCCTTCCATTTATCTGTATACTTTATATTGCTTTACAACCCATAATCAGATTGTTTTTTTTTTTTTTTTGTTTATGTAAAAAAGATTTCAGTTGCTACAATGATATGACTTATATATCATATCTTGACTGGTTCTTTCTATCCAGATAACACGAAGTGATGAGTTGGTTATTAGTTCTATAGTTATCAGTTTGTACTATGGGCTGTCCATTTTTTTGAATCCCAACCCTAAAAAAACCAACGAGTCACACACTAAGCATAGCAATTATATCAAATGATTAATCGAATTTTTATTCAACCTTATAGAATTGTTCTTTTTTTTTATTATTTACCAGAAAAAGAATGAAAGAGTTTGCCATTTTTTGTTTTATCACCAGATATAACTAAATATAAGTCAAGTAAGTTCTTATTATTCCTCGTCTACAAATATCCAAATTTTGATGCCTAATACCCCATAGATAGTTCGAACTGCATAGGAACAATAATCAATTTTAGCTCGAATGGTTTGTAGAGGAACTCTACCTTCTCGGATCCATTCAACACGTGCAATTTCTTTTCCGTCGATACGCCCTGCAATTTGTACTTGAATCCCTTTTGTACCTGCCTGTTCAGTTAATTCAATAGCTTTTTTCATTGCTTTGCGAAATGAAACTCTATTCTTTAATTGTCCGGCTATAAATTCTGCAAGAATATTGGGGTGCCCGTAAGGATTTGCAATTCTTGTAATAGCAATGTTGAGTTTTCGGTTTACACAATTGAGTTCTTTTTGTACATGCGTCTGTAATTCTTCGATTCTTCGAGTCCTGTCTTCTATTAATAACTTGGGGAATCCCATATAGATTATGACCTGAATCAAATCGATTCTTTTTTGAATCTCTATACGTGCAATTCCCTCTACATTAGAGGATATTTTCATATTATTTTGCACATAATTTTTGATACAATCTCGTATTTTTTGATCTTCTTGTAGATCCTTTGAATAATTTTTTGGTTGTGCAAACCAAAGAGAATGATGACCTTGGGTTGCACCAAGTCTGAAACCAAGTGGATTTATTTTTTGTCCCATAATCCCCCACTACTATATATATCGTGAAACGTGACATCTGTTTGTATTTTTTTTTTATTCATTCGATTTTTTTTAAGCATAACATAATATAGCGTTTTTGTATTTTTTATAATATAAAATATTCTTCCTTTAAGTATTCCTCAGCTCTAATTTATAGAATTTCCTTTTATCTATTTCTTCCTCTTCATCTAAAGATATATCTTTCAATACAATAGTTATATGACAAGTGGATCTTTTTATAGGATAACCCCGTCCTCGAGCCCGGGGCTTTAATTTTTTCACAGTTGTGCCCTCGTTGACTTCGGCTTTACTAATGATTAAACTTGTTTCGTTCAAACCCTTATTGTGATTAGCATTTGCTGCTGCAGAATAAACCAATTTTAA